GTCAACTGGAATGTGTATTATCCATATAGGGTATTTTATTTAGTTATTCAGTCAAACCAATGATTCGTTATTGGAGCAGATAGCAACAACCATTTCATCAGACGTGCGTATTTTTGATTTTCCAATGGATTTACATCTTTCATTAATGGAAATTTTTTTATGTAGTGAGTAAAGTAATAGGGCTCTGGTTGTTCGCTGTTCAAGAATTATTGTTTAGGCAGTTCATACCATCCATACATAGTGTTTTGATCTAAGATTTCAATTCTTACATGTTTCAACAGTAGCATATTGTTGCATGGAGCTAAGGTCCGAAATATGGAAAAAACAAGTGTTTCCACGACTCTACCACCCCAGTCAATTCTGTTCCACTTAATCCCGCTTTCATGGTCACATATCTTTACGGCTAAGGAATACAAAATCTTTCTCCTGTTCCATGAATCCAATTTTCATTTCATCCGGGAAAAGCCATCTTTTTCTCAAGAATGTCTTTGTCATTTGATCCAATAGCTTTCCGTTAGATCGGAACAGATTTGATAAATACTGATAACTCTCGGATAGAGTATTAGAACGGAAAGATCCATTAGATAATGAACTATTGGTTCTAAGCCATCTATGGCGAGAAATCAACAATTCGAAGTGCTTTTCTTGCGTATTCTTGATAAACCAGCGTTTATATATAGATGTAGGAGGATCCGTTTGGGAAGTAAGATTTGACATCTCTTCATCTGCAAAGAATTCTCGATGTGAAAACACAGAGACAAAGGGCTGATCTTTGAATAGGAAAAATAATGGATCTGCAGGGTCCCAAATGAATTGGCTTATTCGAAAAAAGACTTGTTCTTTGGAAGATCTATCTCGTGTCTGGTACTGCATGGTTCCACTCTGCAAGAACTCCGAATCGTTCTCTTGAAGCTCATCCTCTTCATCATAAATGATCCACTTGCTCCGAAATGACCTGGCCCAATAAGGAAATCCCAATTCATTGGGCCTTTCGATACAATCAAATAGAAAGCCCCAGGGGTGCCATATTCTAGGAGCCCAAACTATGTGATTGACTAAATACTCTTGCGGGTCGAGAGCTCCTTCCCCTTCTTCAAACTCCGATTCGTCTTTTTCATAGAGAAATCTATGATCAGCGATAGAACAAGATCCATTTTGCATCATATCTAAGGGATTCCTTGGTTCGGGCCGAAGAAGCAATGTCACTCGATCATTATTAAACTGACTGCAATCTTTTTCTGTCCGTGAGGATCCCATCAGAGCGCCTTCTACTTCTAATAGGCCATGAACTAGATCAGAATCATTCTCAACGAGTCCATAAGAAGTGATCCCATTTTGTTCATCGGGTCCGGGTAGAGACCAAAGATCTTGAGCGACCGATCCGGCAGAACAACTCAAAAGATAAATAAGTATCGTGAATTTCTTCATGTTCGTTCCAAGTTCGAAGTACCATTTGTACAAATAAGAATCCCCTTCGTTACATGATTTCTTCTTCATATAAATAGATATAGGATCTATAGGGCAATTACTTAGAAGTACACTTTGTGCAACAGCCCTTCCTATCTGATAGAAAAGGATCCCATGATCCTGAACCGATCTTATCTGGGATCGCAAATACCAAGTTTGTCTATGAAGAGCGGATCTAATTGTATTAGTGTCTATAATGGATTTATTCTGTGTAATACTAATCGATAGGGCCTCATTGGTAAGTGCTACAAGATCTCGTGCATTGGAAGCCATGGTTATGGACCCGAATCCATTAGTATGGAACATTTTATTTTCCAAGTGAAATCCCCTAATATATGAAAGAGTGAAAAAGTTCTTTCGTTGTTGTGGAATAAGAAGCCTTCGTATCTTAATGCATGTATTTAATTTATTCGGAGCTATTAGAGCGGGATCCACTTTTTTTGGAATATGAGTCGAAGCAATAACAAGAAGATTTCGAGTGGACCCTCTTTCACAATCCCTGGAGAGATAGTTCACTAATAGACCGAGGGATAAGTAATTCGACTCATTCACATCCAGATCATGAATGTTTGGAAGCCATATTATGCAAGGAGACATTGCTTTTGCTAATTCGAATTGAAGGGTGATATAAACTCGGTCTATTTCCGGCATCATATCCATAGTTAGCTCCATAGTTAGCAGCTCCAGCTCCGTATCAAGGTCACAATCGATATCGTCACTATCATCAATATCATCAATATCATCACTATCACCAATATCGTCGATATCATCAATAAGAAAACGTTTCGGCTTGTTATACAGGAACTTGTTCAGAAATACCGTAATGAAAGGAACATAGGAGTTTGTCGCTAGGTATTTGACCAAATAGGATCGTCCAGTTCCTATAGAACCTATCACTAAAATACCCCTAGAGGGGGATAGGGCTAAGCGGAGCGAAAAGGGTTTTCCATGAGATGAGAAATGAAACCTATTAGCCCTACACGAGGTTTGTGAATAAGTGATTGTCTGATAATGAGAAAGGAATATCCGTCTT